ATCACATTATTACACTATATATATATAGAAATTATCACAACATTCTATAAAAAAATATACATCGGCCCTCGTTTTAGGGGTTTTTCGAGACCAACCATGTATATTAAGGGGGAGGGGGGTTTTTACCAAAAAAATCTTTTATTTTTTAAAGATTCCGTTTTTTTCCGAAACCCGGGGTAAGACTAATAATAGTAATATTATGCCAGATAAAATGAAGAATGTATTAGAATAATGAAATGCATTTTACACACACTATTATAGGAGATTTCTTTCCGGGAGGGTTAATGACAGTGTTTTTTTTAAACCTTTGCTGCATTAATCAAAAAAACCTAAACTTGACCTTTATGACCTAATATTTTCTATCCCTTTCAGTAATGGTGAGCTTGACAATCTAATCTCCTGAATGAGAAGTAATGAGATAAGATAAGAAAAATGTCGAGGATAGCTCAAGTTTACCTTAATGTACCAGATGAGCCCTTCCGGGGAGTAGTTATTTGCTTCATACCGAAATAAAAAATCTGGGCGGACAGTAAATCTTGATACGATCAAGGATTAAATATGCCATTAAAGGGAGCTAGAGGACTGACATTCTTGATACGATCAAGGACTATATGTAATTCGAGCATTAATCAAATGTCAGCTTTGATCAATTATTGGGGATAAAACAGTAATGTACCACAAACCGTACAATTTTTTTCATTCAGGAGGTTATTGGTGATTTCTTACCAACGGCATGATTAATACTATGTAAAGTAGGGTTAAGTGAAAAATATTATGCTATGGAAAATATTGATCATAGATTAATGAGGGTTAAGTAATTTAATGTAATGAAATAGCTGACAGTAAACTAATGTGGATTAAACATAGTATGTAATGATATAGGGGAATATCGATTAATGAGTATTAAACATAGTATATGTGAAACTGTAGGGGATTATCTGTTAAAGTAACCCAGGGAATGAGGGTTGTATGTGGTATATTAGGATATGTGGGCCATATCATTAATATGTCATACTGACGTACAAAAACCAAAATTTTTCACTTTTGGTTTTACGTACTATAACAGTAATCAGGGGGCAGTTTAGGCAGAATCTTGGCTTTGGGAGCCAAGGGCAGGAGTTTGACCCTCCTTCCCCTGATATGTTTTGGAAGGGGTTTGCACCCTCGATTTTCGACTTACAAGGTCGACGCTTTTTAGTTAAGCTACCAAAACTAGTTTAGGCTGAGGATTTTGTTTTCACATCAGCTGATAAATGGTATGATGATAAGAAATAAGGAAAAGTAGGAGATTGAAGCAATTTGTCCTACTGTAATAAATGGTTGTTCTACTGGTTGTCCTCCAATTCAGGTTAAAATAATTGAGTTAGCTACGAGAAGTCAGAAGAAGATTTGTGTAAGTGGTCGGAAGGTGCTGCTTCGTTGTTTAGAGGTGTGGAGGAGAGGAATTAGTATGAGGATGAAGATAGAGAATAGTAGGGCTAGAACTCCTCCTAGTTTATTGGGGATAGAACGTAGGATTGCATAAGCAAATAAGAAATATCATTCGGGTTTAATATGTGGAGGAGTAACAAGCGGGTTTGCTGGGATAAAGTTTTCAGCATCACCTAGTAGGTTAGGTATAAATAGAGTTAGTACGGCTAAGAAGAAGATTATAGCAAAGAAGCCAAGAATATCTTTGTAAGAATAGTATGGGTGAAATGAAATTTTGTCTATATCAGAGTTGATACCTAAGGGATTGTTGGAACCGGTTTCATGGAGGAATAATAGATGAATGATTGTTAAGGCTAGGATTAGAAATGGGAGGAGGAAGTGAAAGGCAAAAAAACGTGTAAGGGTGGCATTGTCTACTGAGAAACCACCTCAGATTCATTGTACTAATGTGTTTCCGACGTAGGGAAAAGCGGATAAAAGGTTGGTGATAACTGTAGCCCCTCAGAATGATATTTGGCCTCATGGTAGTACATAGCCTACAAAGGCTGTTGCTATTAATAGGAATAAAAGGATAACGCCAATATTTCATGTTTCTTTGTAAAGGTATGAGCCATAATATAATCCTCGGGCAATGTGAAGATAAATGCAAATAAAGAATAGTGAGGCCCCATTAGCATGAATATTACGAATGAGTCAGCCGTAATTTACATCGCGGCAAATATGGACAACTGAGGAGAAGGCTATAGAGATATCTGCAGTGTAATGTATGGCTAGGAAGAGCCCTGTAAGGATTTGGATAATTAGGCATAATGCTAATAGTGAACCGAAATTTCATCATAATGAAATGTTAGATGGAGCGGGAAGGTCAATTAGAGTGTGATTAATAATTTTTAAGAGTGGGTGGGTTTTTCGAATATTAATGGCCATTGGTTCTTATAGTTGAATAAACAACGATAGTTTTTCAGGTTATTGGTCTTGGTTAAAGTCCAAGTAGGAATAATGATATATTTTATGTTTGTAATGATAATTGGTTTAATTTTAGGTTTAATGGGGGTGGCATCTAATCCTTCTCCTTATTATGCTGCTTTAGGTTTAGTTGTTGCTGCTGGAGTTGGATGTGGTTTGTTAGTCGGTTATGGTGGGTCTTTTATTTCATTAGTTTTATTTTTAATTTATTTAGGAGGGATATTGGTGGTTTTTGCTTATACTGCAGCTCTTGCTGCTGAGCCTTATCCTGAGACATGAGGAGATTGGTCGGTACTGTTGTATGTTGGATTTTATTCAGTAGGGCTTATTATAGCTGGAAAATATTTTATGGTTGAGGGGTGAGGGTTACATTGAACTGGGGTAGAGGAGATAAGTAGTTTGGATGTAGTGCGAGGGGATTTTGGGGGTGTTGCTTTATTATATTCTAATGGGGGTTGAGTGTTGGTTTTAGGGGGTTGAGTATTATTGTTAACTTTATTTGTGGTATTAGAGTTAGTTCGGGGTTTATCCTGAGGTACTTTGCGAGTAGTTAGGTGTAAATAATTAGGGTAGAAAGGGTTAGTGTTAGGAAGAGGAGCATTAAATAGGTTTTGATAAAACCTTGTTGGGGTTTAGTAGATAATTTAATGAGAAATGTTTGTTGGATAAGGTTGCTTTTTGGACCGATTTTTTCGTTTCAGGTTTGATCGATTAAGTGTGTTGAAATGTGTTGGGCTCAATTTAGGCTAGTTTTTGGGATAAGTCGATGGACAATTGAAGGGAAGTAACCTAGTATGTTAGAGAAATGGTGGGGATAAAGTATGGTACTAGTTTTGAAGTGAGAGTTGGTAAGATTAGTAAGTTCTAGGGCTAATAGTAAACCTATGATAGTAACTAGGAAGGCGGATAATTTAAGTAAAGGAGGTATAGTTATGATTTGAGTTTTTGTTGGAGAGAGGTTGAGAGTAATGATTAAACCAGCAGTAATACTTCCATAAGCAAGGCGTTTGATAGGATTAATTATTAGTAAATTGTTTTCATTAATTGGAGATAATGGGTTGAATCGGGGATAGTTTATTAATGTAAAGAAGATAAGACGGAAACTGTAAATGGCTGTAAATGATGTTGCTACAAGGGTTAGGATTAGGGCTCAGGCGTTTAAATAGGAAGTGTTTATTGATTCAATGATAGCATCTTTTGAAAAGAAGCCTGAGAGGAATGGTATACCTGTTAGGGCTAAACTACCAATTATTAGGGAGGTTGAGGTAAATGGTAGGAGTTTGTGGAGACCTCCTATTTTTCGAATATCTTGTTCGTCATTAAGACTATGAATAATGGATCCGGAGCATAGGAAAAGTATGGCTTTAAAGAAGGCGTGGGTGCAGATATGGAGAAAGGTTAATTGAGGTTGATTAAGACCAATAGTAACTATTATTAGTCCTAGTTGGCTTGATGTTGAGAAAGCAATGATTTTTTTGATATCATTTTGGGTTAGAGCACATGTAGCTGTGAAAAGAGTAGTAAGTGCTCCTAAACATAGGCAAATTGTGAGAATTAATTTGTTATCTTGAATAAGAGGATGGAGGCGAATTAAGAGGAAAATGCCTGCTACAACTATTGTGCTGGAGTGAAGTAATGCAGATACTGGTGTGGGACCTTCTATAGCTGAAGGTAATCAGGGATGGAGACCAAATTGTGCTGATTTTCCAGCTGCAGCTAGTACAAGGCCGAGTAATGGTAGTGTTAAATCTTTATTTTTTGATAAAATAAAGAGTTGGTGAATCTCTCATGAGTTTAGGTTAGTAGCTAATCAAGTTATACTTAGAATAAGTCCGATGTCCCCGATTCGGTTGTAAATGACTGCTTGTAATGCTGCTGTATTAGCATCTGTTCGGCTATATCACCAACCGATTAATAAGAAGGATATAATTCCGACTCCTTCCCAACCAATAAATAGTTGAAATATATTGTTGGCGGTGACTAAAATAATTATAGAAATTAGAAATAATAAGAGATATTTAAAAAAGCGGTTTATATTAGGGTCGTAGTGTATGTATCATAGAGCAAATTCAAGAATAGATCAGGTAACGTATAAGGCTACGGGTGTAAAGATAATTGAATATAAATCAAATTTGAAACTTATGTTAATATCGAATGGGCCTATGCTTATTCAATTTCAATTAGTGATGATTGATTCTAAGCCTTGGTCGAGAAAAATAAATAAGGGAATTAAACTGATAAAAAAGGAGGTTTTTACGGCAGTTTTTACATATGAGGATGATCAGTTTGGTTTAAGTTCTTTTGGTGAGAAGGAGGAGATTAATGGGTAAGAGAGAATAATAAAGATTAGGAGGAAAGATGAATTGAAAATAGTATTCATAGCTTTTGCTTGGAGTTGCACCAAGAGTTTTTGGTTCCTAAGACCAATAGATTACTGTTATCTTTCAAGAGCTGAGTGAGTCATGGATTTGAACCATGGTAAGAAGAGTTAGCAGTTCTTCGTGTTCCAAACCTCTCTCGGTAAATAAAAAGATTTTAACTTTTATCTTTAGAACCACAATCTAATATTTTAATTAAACTATAAGTACAAAATGTTCAGCCTCAGATAAGTTCTGGTTTAAGGATCAATAATAAGATAGGTATTATATGGAGGCTTAGAAGGAGATGTTCTCGTGTGTGAGAAGGGTTAAGTGAGAGAATATGGTTGGATGTTGATCCTCGTTGTGTTATAAGGAATATGTAGAGGGAGTAGGATGCTGTGATTAATACTCCGGTACCTGTGAGGATTAAGGTTCAGTTGGATCAATTAAATAATGATGTAATAATAAAGAGTTCTCCCATGAGATTAGGAGATGGGGGTAAGGCAAGGTTAGCGAGGTTAGCGAGAAGTCATCAAGATGCTATAAGTGGAAGGATAATTTGGATTCCTCGAGCTAGAAGAAGGGTTCGACTATGGATGCGTTCGTAATTAGTGTTGGCTAAGCAGAATAAGGCTGAGGAGATTAAGCCATGAGCAACTATTAGTGTTGTTGCTCCTGCAAAACTTCATGGAGTTTGAATAAAAATAGCTGCTGCAACAAGGCCTATGTGGCTTACTGAAGAGTAAGCAATTAAGGATTTTAGGTCTGTTTGTCGTAAACAGATAGAGCTAGTTATTACAACACCTCAAATAGCTAGAATTAAGAATGGATAAGCTATTTCTTTAGTTAGGGGGTTGAGCATGATGATAATACGTATTATTCCATAACTTCCTAGTTTTAATAATACTGCAGCTAGAATTATTGAACCAGCAATTGGGGCTTCTACATGGGCTTTTGGTAGTCAAAGGTGAACTCCGTAAAGTGGTATTTTAACAAGGAAGGCAATAATGCAGGCAGTTCATCAGAGTTTTTCTGCTCATGAATGAAGATTGGTAATTTGTGAGTGTTGGATAATAAATATTGAAAGGGTGCCGAGATTATTTTGTATAAATAATAGGGCAATGAGTAGAGGGAGGGATCCGATTAGGGTATAAAATAAGAAATAGGTTCCTGCGTTTAGGCGTTCTGTTTGATTACCTCATCGTGTAATGATAATTAGTGTTGGGATAAGTGTGGCTTCAAATATAATATAAAATAAAACTATCTCTGTTGCAGAGAATGCTATAATAAGGAAAAATTGAAGAGAAATTAGAAGGGTAATATAGGTTCGTTGTCGGGTTAAGGGCTCTGGAGAGATGTGATTTTGGCTAGCTATAATTATTAATGGTAAGAGTCAGCATGTTAAGATAAGTAAGGGAGAAGATAAAGGGTCAATAGCTAGATATTGGTTGGAGAAGTCTCAGCCAGTAACTGTATTTCATTTAAATCAAAGTAAACTTATTGAAGCGATGAGAAGACTATGGGTAGAAGTGATGGTTCATAGTCATTTTTTATGAGAAAATCAGGTAATAGGAAATAATATAATTGTTGGGATTAAAATTTTTAACATTGAAGTAAATTAAGGTTTTGTAAATTATCGGAACCGTGTGAGCGAGAGGTGGCAACTAGGATAGCTAATCCTGCACTAGCTTCACAAGCAGAAAATGTTAAAATGATTATAGGAATAATGGAGCTTGAAGTAGAGTTTAATGTTATAGATCAAATAGCAGTGGCAATGAAGAGAGTGAGTATTATACCTTCAAGACATAGAAGAGCGGAGAGGAGATGTGAACGGTTAAATGCAAGGCCTATTAATCCTAGAATGAATGCTGAGGTAAGGCTGAAATATATAGGGGACATAAGATGTTTATGGGTTTTCACCATAATTTACTAAGCCGAAATTAGTAGTCTTAATTTGGACTAAACATCTATTCTGCTCATTCAAGTCCTCCTTGGGATCACTCATAGATAAGACCCAAGATGAGTAAGATTAAAATAATTGTTGCTCAAAAAAGTGTGGAGAGTGGTGTTAATGATTGATTTCCTCAAGGTAGTGGTAATAAGAGGGCAATTTCTAAGTCAAATAAAAGAAATAAGATAGCCACTAAGAAGAAACGTAAGGAAAATGGGAGGCGAGCATTTCCTAGTGGGTCAAAGCCACACTCATAAGGAGATAATTTTTCATTATCTGGGTTAAGTAATGGTAATCAAAATGCAATTAAAGCGAGTATTAGGGAAACCAGGGCCGTAGCCACGACTGATGATATGATGAGGTTCATTACTTTTCCTTGGATTTTAACCAAGATTAAGTAATTGGAAATCACTTGTACTAGTTTATACTAGAAAAGTAATTATGAGCCTCATCAATAGATGGATACATAAAGGAATAATCACACTACGTCTACAAAGTGTCAGTATCATGCTGCAGCTTCAAAGCCGAAGTGGTGTTCTGATGTAAAGTGATATTGAATTTGTCGTAAGAGACAGATAGCTAAAAATGTTGAACCAATAATGACATGGAGGCCATGGAATCCTGTGGCGACGTAAAATGTTGTTCCATAAACCCCGTCAGCAATAGTAAAGGGTGCTTCGTAGTATTCTATGGCTTGAAGGGATGTGAAGTAAACTCCTAGAATAATGGTTAGTATAAGGGCTTGAATTGCTTCTTTTCGGTTACCTTCTATTAAACTATGATGTGCTCAGGTTACGGTTACTCCGGAAGCTAATAGAACTGCGGTATTTAAGAGTGGTACTTCAAATGGATCTAAGGGGTTAATTCCTGTAGGTGGTCAACATCCTCCTAACTCAGGAGTAGGTGCGAGGCTAGAGTGGTAAAAGGCTCAGAAAAAACCAAGGAAAAAGAAAACTTCTGATGTAATAAATAAAATTATTCCATAACGAAGGCCCTTTTGTACTGGAGGGGTGTGGTGGCCTTGGAATGTTCCTTCTCGAATAACATCACGTCATCATTGAATTATAGTTAGGAAAAGAAGGATAAGTCCTAGATAAAGAAGAATAAGTGAATGGAAGTGAAATCAAACAGCTAAACCTGATGTTATAAGGAGGGCAGCGGTAGCTCCTGTAAGGGGTCATGGACTTGGGTCAACTATGTGGTATGCATGTGCTTGGTGAGCCATTATACATTTTCTTGTAAATATAAGCTTAGTAGGAGGACAAATACATATGCCTGAATTATTGCTACAGCTACTTCTAAAATTGTTAATAAAAATAGGATTAGGGAGGTTAGTAGGGCTACGGTTGGTATAATAGTTAATAAAACAAATGCTGCAGTAGCAATTAATTGTATTAATAGATGACCTGCAGTTAAGTTAGCAGTTAGTCGAACACCTAGTGCTATTGGTCGAATAAATAAACTAATAGTTTCGATAATAATAAGGATGGGAATTAAAGGGGTTGGTGTTCCTTCTGGAAGAAGGTGACCTAGTGTAATAGTAGGTTGATTTAGTATACCAATTAATACAGTTGTTAATCATAATGGGATTGCAAATGCTATATTTAAGGAAAGTTGTGTTGTGGGAGTGAATGTATAAGGAAGAAGACCTAGAAGGTTAATGGTAATAAGGAATAATATTAGAGCTGTAAGTAATATGGCTCATTTATGTCCTCCAAGGTTAATTGGTTGTATGAGTTGATAGATGAAACGGTTAATAAATCAGGCTTGGATGGTGATTAATCGATTGTTTAATCATCGGTTTGTTGGGGTTGGGAAGGTTAATCATGGGATTAGTATTGCTAGAATAATAAGAGGAATTCCAATGAGTGATGGACTTGAGAATTGATCAAAAAAGCTTATAATCATGGTCAATTTCATGGGTTAAGTTTAGGTTTTTCAGTACTTTTTAGGGTAGGGTTATTGTTAAATAGGTGATTTATAATTTTGTTTGGTAAAATAGTAAGGAAAACAATTCATGAAAATAATAAAATTAAAAATCATGGGTTAGGGTTTAATTGAGGCATATCATTAAGGGTGGTTGGGGGTCACCAATATTTAGCTTAAAAGGCTAATGCTAGGCCCAGTTTAGCTTCTTAATGAGGCTTCTTCTAGTATTGATGAAGATCAGGTTTCGAAATGTTCTAGAGGAACTGCTTCTACTACGATGGGTATAAAGCTGTGGTTAGCACCACAGATTTCTGAGCATTGACCATAATAGACACCAGGGCGTGAGATAATAAAGGCAGTTTGATTAAGTCGTCCTGGGACAGCATCTATTTTAACACCTAAGGCTGGAACAGCTCATGAATGTAGGACGTCTTCTGCTGATACTAAGACTCGAATGGGTGATTCTATAGGTACAACTATGCGGTGATCTGTCTCTAATAAACGAAACTGGCCTGGAGTTAGATCTTGGGTTTGGATTATATAAGAGTCAAATCCCAGGTCTTCGTAATCTGTATACTCATAACTTCAATATCATTGATGTCCTATGGCTTTAATAGTTAAATGGGGGTCATTGATCTCATCTATAAGGTATAAAATTCGTAATGATGGAAGGGCAATTATGATAAGGATAATAGCAGGTAAGATGGTTCAAACGATTTCAATTTCTTGGGAATCAAGAATATATTTATTTGTAAGTTTGGTTGTTACTATTGCTGTAATAATATAAAGAACTAGAGTGCTAATTAAAAATACAATTATTAATGTATGGTCATGAAAGTAAATAAGTTCTTCTATGACTGGGGAAGCTGCATCTTGGAATCCTAATTGTGAGGGGTGTGCCATTGTAAGTTAAGATACGCGAGGGTTTAACTCACGATTCTGCCCTGACAAGGCAGTGTAATATATTTTACTAGTATCTTATGAAGAAAGTGACAGAGTGGTGATGTGATTGGCTTGAAACTAATATATGAGGGTTCAATTCCTTCCTTTCTTGTTAAAAGAAGGGTCGTTGGATTTGAACGAATGCTGGTTCTTCATAAGTATGGTAAGGTGGAGGGCAGCCATGTAATCATTCTACATTTGTATTTGAGAGTTCAACAGATAAGACTTCTCGTTTTGAGGCAAATGCTTCTCAAATAATAAATAGGAATATAATTACAGCGACAAGAGAAATTAATGAACCAATTGATGAAATTGTATTTCATAAAGTATAAGCATCTGGATAATCTGAGTATCGTCGTGGTATGCCTGCAAGACCTAAAAAATGTTGGGGGAAAAAGGTTAAATTTACTCCAATAAATATTACTGTAAATTGAATTTTTGTTCAAGTTTGATGAAGAGTGAAGCCAGAGATTAGAGGGAATCAATGAATAAAGCCTGCTATAATGGCAAATACTGCTCCTATTGAAAGGACATAGTGAAAATGGGCTACTACATAATAAGTGTCATGAAGGACAATGTCTAATGATGAGTTAGCTAGAACAATTCCTGTTAAACCACCTACTGTAAAAAGGAAAATAAACCCTAAGGCTCAGAGTAAGGGAGTATCTCATTTAATTGATCCTCCGTGAAGGGTTGCTAATCAGCTGAAGACTTTTACACCTGTAGGAATAGCAATAATTATTGTTGCAGAGGTAAAATAGGCTCGAGTATCTACATCTATTCCTACTGTAAACATATGGTGGGCTCATACAATAAAACCAAGTAAGCCAATTGCTATTATTGCTCAGACCATGCCTATGTACCCAAATGGTTCTTTTTTACCTGAATAGTAAGCTACTACATGTGAGATTATTCCGAAACCAGGTAAAATTAAGATATAAACTTCAGGGTGACCGAAGAATCAGAATAAGTGCTGATAAAGGATTGGATCTCCTCCACCCGCTGGATCAAAGAATGTAGTATTAAGGTTACGGTCTGTAAGTAGTATTGTAATTCCTGCTGCAAGAACTGGAAGTGAAAGAAGAAGGAGAATAGTAGTAACAAGAATAGATCATACAAATAATGGTGTTTGATATTGGGAGATAGCTGGGGGTTTTATATTAATGATAGTTGTAATAAAGTTAATTGAGGCTAAAATTGATGAAACACCAGCTAAGTGAAGAGAGAAAATTGCTAAATCAACAGATGGTCCAGCATGAGCTAGGTTACTAGCTAATGGAGGATAAACTGTTCAACCAGTACCTGCTCCAGCCTCTACTCCAGCAGAGGCTAGTAGAAGAAGAAATGATGGTGGAAGAAGTCAGAAGCTTATGTTATTTATTCGTGGGAAAGCTATATCTGGTGCACCAATTATTAACGGAACTAGTCAATTTCCGAAGCCACCAATTATGATTGGTATAACTATAAAAAAGATTATTACGAAAGCATGGGCAGTTACGATTACATTATAGATTTGATCGTCCCCTAAGAGTGATCCTGGTTGTCCGAGTTCAGCTCGAATTAGAAGACTTAGAGCTGTTCCAACTATACCTGCTCATGCACCAAAAATAAGATAAAGGGTGCCGATATCTTTGTGGTTGGTAGAAAATAGTCAACGGTTAATTGCCACAGGTAAGATGGCTGAGAACTAAGCAGCGGATTGTAGCTCCGTTTACAGAGGTTAAATTCCTCTTTTTACCAAAGCTCTGAAGTAGCTATTTACGTTGGATTGCAAATCCAAAGACGGAGGTTAACTCCCTCCCGGAGCTTTCTCCCGCCTTTGTCTATGGCGGCGGGAGAAAGCTTAGATTGAAGTTCGCTGGATTGAACGCTTAGCTGTTAACTAAGATTTTATAGGATCGAGGCCTATCTATCTAGAAGGTTTTAGCTTAATTAAAGTATCTGGGTTGCATTCAGAGGATGTGAGATAGAGTCTTGCAAATCTTAGCAGAAATTAGAGGATTTTCACTTCTACTTAAAGCTTTGAAGGCTTTTGGTCTTAGTTATTAACCTAAATTTCTATATGATGGAGAGGATCGCGGGTGTTAGGGGAAGAAGGAGGATAGATATAGTTGCTGATATTAGTAGAATGAGAGTGTGGTAATTAGTTTTAGTTCGTCAAGAAGATGACATGTTGGTGGGATTAGGGTATATGGTTAATGTTGTGGCATAACATAAGCGTAAATAAAAGAATAAGCTAAGGAGGGCCATGATGGCTATGATTGTGGCTGGAATAAATAGATTTTGTTTTGTTAGTTCTTGTAAAATTAGTCATTTGGGTATGAAGCCGGAGAGTGGAGGTAATCCTCCTAAAGAAAGAAGGGTTAGGAGAGCAATAATGGACAGAAGGGGGGATTTGGTTGATGATGAGGCGATAGAGTTAATTTTGGTTGAATTAAAGGTTTTAAATAAGAGAAAGGTTGTGAGTGTTATGATAATGTAGAGAATAAGGTTAAGGAGGGTTAGGTTTGGAGCATAATGTAAAATTGTAACTATTCATCCAAGATTTGCGATTGATGAATAAGCTAGGATTTTTCGTAGTTGTGTTTGGTTAAGTCCTCCTCAACCTCCAATGATTGTTGAAAGAATACCAAGTGATAGTAATAAGTTAGGATTGAGTAGTGGGTAGAGTTGGAGTAAAATAGCAAAAGGGGCTAGTTTTTGTCAGGTTGATAAGATGAGTCCTGTGGTTAGGTTTAATCCTTGGAGGACTTCAGGCAATCAGAAATGTAAGGGTGCAAGACCAATTTTTAGGGCAAGAGCAATTGTTGTTAGTGTAGCAGAGGTTGGGTTAGTTATTTCAGTTAGGTTTCATTCGCCTGAGGTTCATGCATTTGTTATGCTAGCAAATAATAATAAAGTAGAGGCAGTTGCTTGGGTAATAAAATATTTTATAGTAGCTTCTACTGCTCGTGGGTGATGTTGATGAATTATTAGGGGGATGATGGCTAGGGTATTAATTTCTAGGCCTATTCACACTAGGAGTCAGTGTGATCCAATAAATGTAAGGGTAGTTCCTAGGCCTAAACTTGAGATAAGGATAGCTAATACAGAAGGGTTCATTAGTAAAGGAAGGATTTTAACCAACATGGTTGGGGTATGGGCCCAAAAGCTTTATTAGCTGACTTTACTTAGGAAGTAGTGTAAAAGGAAACACGGAGGGTTTTGATCTCTCAGATATAGGTTCGAGTTCTATTTTTCTAGGAGGAAGTGGAGAGGTTTTAACTCTCATTATCCACTCTATCAAAGTGGTCCTTTTATTCAGGCACACTTCCGTTAAGTAATGGGAGGTAGGCTTGTTAAAGCAAGTGGGAGGGCTATATGTCATAGAATAATTGCTAGGGTAAGGGGTAGGAAGTTTTTTCATACTAGATGTATAAGTTGATCATAGCGAAATCGAGGGTATGATGCTCGAATTCATAAAAAAATAAATGTTAGGAGTGTAGCTTTTATTATAAGGCTGAGTGTTGAGATTTGTGGAAAGGAGGGGTTATAAGAAGTTCCTATGAATAGGATAACTGATAAAGTATTTATTAGTAGGATGTTAGTATACTCAGCTAGGAAAAATAGAGCAAATGGGCCTCCTGCATATTCGATGTTGAATCCTGATACTAGTTCTGATTCTCCTTCTGTTAGATCAAATGGGGCTCGATTAGTTTCTGCTAGGGTTGAGATGTATCATATTAGGGCTAATGGTCAACCTGGAATTAAGAGTCAGATAGTTTCTTGGGCTAGATTGAATGTGTGGAGAGTAAACCCTCCAGTGAAGATAATTATTGATAGTAAGATGAGGCCCAGGCTTACTTCATAGGAGATAGTTTGTGCTACAGCACGTAATGCTCCTATTAGGGCGTATTTTGAGTTGGATGCTCATCCGGATCCTAAAATAGTATAAACAGTAAGGCTTGAAATTGCTAAGATAAATAGTAGGCCTAGGTTAAGATTAATAATTGAATGGGGAAGGGGAAGAGGTATTCATATAAGCAGGGCTAGGGTTAGGGCTATAGTTGGAGTAGCTAAAAATAGGAATGGAGAGGATGTTGATGGACGGATAGGTTCTTTGGTAAAAAGTTTAAGACCATCTGCGATAGGTTGAAGGAGGCCATAAGGTCCAACAATGTTTGGACCTTTGCGGAATTGTATATAGCCGAGAATTTTTCGTTCGACTAATGTGAGAAAGGCTGTGGCTAGGAGAATTGGGATAATGTAAGCAAGAGGGTTAATTAGATAGAGTAAGATGGTCTGGAACATAATTGAGGAGAGGATTTGAACCTCTGGATTAAAGGACTTAGGTCTTTTGCAATTACCAGGCTCTGCCACCTCAACAACCCTTTTTTTGGGTGCTAGGTGATCTTTTCTTATCTATTTTAGTTTTATTCAATAGATGAAAATGAGACGTGCTGATAGCATTGGTCTCACTTTTCCGGTCCTTTCGTACTAGGAAAAGTATATTCATAGATAGAAACTGACCTGGATTTCTCCGGTCTGAACTCAGATCACGTAGGACTGTTAATCGTTGAACAAACGAACCCTTAATAGCGGTTGCACCATTAGGATGTCCTGATCCAACATCGAGGTCGTAAACCCTTTCTTCGATAGGGACTCTGAGAAAGGATTGCGCTGTTATCCCTAGGGTAACTTGGTTCATTGATCAGGTAAGCCTGGGTCATTTTTCGATAAATGTTTTATTGGTTAGAATTGTCATTCTAATTTTTAAGTACTTAGTACTCAATCGATGGGGAGGATTTGTTTTTCTCCTTGGTCACCCCAACCAAAAACAGTTAAATTAGAAGTTATATATTTTGTTTATATCCTGGGAGGTAAGTAATTACATAATTAATTTAAGTGTTTGAAGCTCCATAGGGTCTTCTCGTCTAATGTTATTATATTCGCTTCTGCACGAATAGATCAATTTCATTGATTAGAAAATAGAGACAGTTAAACTCTCGTGATGCCTTTCATACGGGTCTTCATTTAAAAGACAAATGATTACGCTACCTTTGCACGGTCAAAATACCGCGGCCGTTGAACATTGTCACAGGGCAGGCGGGACCTCTCATGGTTTAACGAGAGGCGATGTTTTTGGTAAACAGGCGGAGTTTGTGTTTGCCGAGTTCCTTTATTTTCTTTTAATCTTTCCTGGTGACACTCCTGTGTAGGGTTAACGAGTAAAAGAATAGGATTTTCTAGTTAATGATTAAGTGATATGATGACCTCAGTTTGGGGCTGTTTAATTATCAGTGATTTAATTCTTTCTGATATACACTTGTGTCGGGAGAGATTTGTTCTCTTTATTACTCATTTTAGCATAAGTTCTTTTATATTTTTATAAAATAACCCAATAGGATAAAGGGGGTTTTGAGTAAATATCTAAATTATAGGTTAATTGTTAGGCTGGAGCTGTGACGCTTACTTTACAGATGGCTGCTTTTAGGCCCACTGATGGAACAACCTTAATAATTATGATCATTTCCCACCTTAAAAAGTTGTATCTTGGTTTAGAAGGGTTGTACCTCTTCTAAATAACTATTAATTCTTATAGGTCTTTTAACGAGTAAGTCTTGTTTAAATATTAAAAATTAATGCAGAACTAAAGTTCTTTTCTTGGGTAACCAGCTATCACTAAACTCGATAGGTTTTTCACCACTACTCGGAAGTCTTCCCACTCTTTTGCCACAGAGACGGGTTGGTTCTATAGTACTGCTTCGGAGTAGCTCGTTTAGTTTCGGGGAGGTAGACTTAAAATCTTTTTGCCTAGTTTTTCTGGCTAAATCATGATGCAAAAGGTACGAGGTGTAATCTCTGCTTTTTAATACTTTAATGATTTATTTCATTTCTTTTTCAGCTGTCCCTTGCGGTACATAAGCTATTGCGCTAAGGTTATTGTTCTGTCGCCCATACTAAAAGGTTAAGAATGTTTTGGTTTAGAGTTGTAATGTAAATTAGATTTATTAGGTCTAGTTAAATTGGTGTGTAGGCTAGCTTTGAGGTTCAAAATGACTCGAATTGCACGGGTATCTCCTCGGTGTAAGGGAGGTGCTTTACTGATTTAGCTACATTTTGATTCCAAGTGCACTTTCCAGTACACTTACCATGTTACGACTTGCCTCTTCTTGTTGAATAGGTTTATTTATAGAAATAGGATATAGTTTTTGAAGAGAGTGACGGGCGGTGTGTGCTTATCCCAGAGCCAATTTCAGAGAAGTATTCTGGTCTTCTCTTACTGCTAAATCCACCTTTAGGTAATTTTTCAGTTTATCATTCGTATATTTTTGGAAAAAAATGTAGCCCATTTCTTCCCATTTCGTTTGCTACACCTCGACCTGACGTTTTGAAGTTTTATTCTTTTTGCTTACTTTTAGTCCTTCACAGGGTGAGCTGACGACGGCGGTATATAGACGGTAGTGGCAAGAAATGGTGAGGTTAAACGAGGATTATCGGTTATAGAACAGGCTCCTCTAGGTGGGTATGGGATACCGCCAAGTCCTTTGGGTTTTAAGCTGGCGCTTGTAGTACTCTGGCGAACAATATAGTGGAATATTGTTTAAGTTTGTGATTGGGCATAGTAGGGTATCTAATCCTAGTTTGGATCCCAATTGTCGTGACATCAAGGTTTCTTGGTATTTAAAGTCACTTTCGTTGTTGGTTATTCCGTTCATGAATGCGTATGACGGCCTTATGAGGTCTAAACTTTAGTTATTAAAGATCATTCTTTAATCACTCTTTACGCCGTGATGTATTAATATGAGTCACTCGTATAACCGCGGTGGCTGGCACGAGATTAACCGACTCTGTTAACTTTAACTGGTTCAAGCTTTCGCTCATAGATCAATGTTTATTACTGCTGAGATCCCTTGGGGGTGTGGCTTAGCAAGGTGTCTTGGGCTACGTATGTGTGCCTGATACCTGCTCCTAACTGCTTAATAGAGAAATTAGGGCATTCTCACAGGAGGGCTGAAACTTGCATGTATAATTCTAGTTACAATTAATACTAAGGCCAGGACCAAACCTTACATGTTTACGGAAAAAAATGAATTTTCATCTTAGCATCTTCAGTGCCATGCTTTAAATTAAGCTACGTTAAC